CTACACTGAGATTTATTAGATTTGTTGCTAAAATATCGGTATTAACCCCGAAACTCTCGGCGGATGGCCAGTGACCCAAGAAAACGAAAGAATCGGTTACATTTTTCATACGATCTCCTTTTATAGATAAACTCAAAAAAGCATTGTGCTGCTTCACTTATTTATTACTTCGAAATCGAATAAATCGAAAATACGTTCGAAATAAATTTCATGAATTTTATTTTTCAATTGAGATTCCCAATACCAAAAATACTAAAATTATTTTTTATTCGAATTAATTCCAATAAAATAAAATTAGGTACTAGGTTTGATGTGAATTGCGAAATAGCTCTTTTGTTAGAGCACTTCTGCTTTTCTTTCGACTAAGGAAGGGGAAGGACTTATTTGAAGATGAAGAATTAGTGTTACCCACTCGTTTTCTTCCTTCCTTCCCCTGGGTTATTTTCGGAATGAATAAGTCTAAGTAATTGTGTAGGGGCGAAACTTTTTTTTCATATAATGTGAAAAAACAACCTGCACGTCCAATTTATTTTCCTTTTATTGGATTAAACAAAAGGATTTGCAAATAAAAGGGCTAATGCGACAACCAATCCATAAATTGTTAAAGCTTCCATAAAAGCTAAACTAAGTAATAAAGTACCTCGTATTTTTCCCTCTGCCTCGGGCTGTCTCGCAATACCTTCTACAGCTTGGCCTGCAGCAGTACCTTGACCAACTCCAGGTCCAATAGAAGCAAGCCCTACAGCCAATCCAGCAGCAATAACGGAAGCGGCAGAAATCAGTGGATTCATGATAGATAAGTTCCTCACACACAAAAAAAAAATAAATGGTTAATGATACAATCAACCAATGAATTAGGACTTAATTATTCCATTGAAATATCCATCCAGTAGAAAGAATAAAAAATGCCAAATTTTAATGAATATCTATATTATTAAAATATTAATTAATATTTAATATAATATTTTTGAATCATTAGAAAGACTTCATCTTTTAGTGCAAATGAAAAAGTGGTTCATATATAACTTGTCAATATCTAATATAAAATATACGTATGTTTCTTACATAACGTAAACCGCCTATTGTCTCGTAAATGAAATAGGATTTTCTAATCATTCTGCGAAACATCTAATCGAAAAAACGGAACTTATAAGTATTAGATTCCACATATCTAGCGTAACCACTGTCGACTAACCAACCACTTTTTTTTATACATCTCGACTCTAATATCTTTTTTTCTATTACCATTAGATTCTATTAAGATAGAATCTAATGGTAATAGAGTCTCTTGAGCCACATTGGATCTAAACTAAAAAACTCTTCCTAAGACTAATCAATGATGACCCTCCATGGATTCGCCTATATAAGCTGCGGCTAAAGTTGCAAAAATAAGAGCCTGAATCCCACTTGTAAATAATCCGAGAAACATGACTGGTATAGGAACCACTAAAGGTACTAAAGAAACAAGAACAACAACTACTAATTCATCAGCTAATATATTTCCAAAAAGTCGAAAACTAAGTGATAGAGGTTTTGTGAAATCTTCTAAGACATTAATCGGTAAAAGAATTGGAGTTGGTTGAATGTATTTACCAAAATAACCCAATCCTTTTTTTGTAAGACCCGCATAAAAATAGGCTACTGACGTGAGTAAAGCTAAAGCAACCGTAGTATTTATATCATTCGTGGGTGCGGCTAACTCCCCGTGAGGTAACTGTATGATTTTCCAAGGGAAAAGGGCCCCGGACCAATTAGAAACAAAAATAAACAGAAACAGAGTTCCAATAAAGGGAACCCAAGGGCGATATTCGTCTCCAATTTGAGTTTTGCTCACGTCTCGAATGAATTCAAGGACATATTCAAAGAAATTCTGACCACCTGTTGGAATGGTTTGTGGATTACGAACAGCTATCGCAGCTGAACCTAGTAAGATAGCAATTACAACCCAAGAAGTTATAAGTACCTGGCCATGGATTTGGAAATCCCCTATTTGCCAATAAAAATGTTGACCTACTTCCACACCAGACATATCATATAACCCCTTCTTTAGGGTGTTGATTGAATATGATAGAATATTCATATTATCCTCTACCAGAAATATAACTTAAAAAATTTATTTTGATTCAATCATCTCTTTCTCGACTTGTCTACTTTTTTTTAGGATACCGATTAATCACATAATATCCCCAGGCCTTTCCCTTTATTATTATTAGAGTTTTTGATAGTCCGGAATAGTAACCAAACTCTAATTCTATTATAAATTTTAGGAATTGAATTGTTGAGTTCATAAAAAAATCAAAGATTTCTTACATAGCTAGAACGACCGTCACAAATTGCAAAAACTAACTTGGTAAGAATTAATCGAATTGAAGATATAGCATCATCGTTTGCCGGAATAGAAATATCGGCGAGATCCGGGTCACAATTTGTATCGATTAAACAAATCGTTGGAATTCCCAAAGTAATACATTCTCGAAGGGCTGTATATTCTTCTTGTTGATCAACGATGATTACAATATCAGGTAACTCTGTCATATATTTAATCCCGCCCAGATATGTTTGCAAGTGAGATAATTGTCTCTTCATCACCGCGGCATCTCTCTTCGGGAGACGGCCGAGTCCCCCCGCCTTTTGTTCCATTCGTAAGTCCCTGAATTTATGAAGTCTTGTTTCTGTAGTGGACCAATTCGTTAAGATACCTCCAAGCCACTTTTTATTAACATAATGACATCGAGCCCTTTTTGCAGCCCATGCTACTGAATCAGCTACTTTATTTTTTGTCCCAACAATTAAAAATTGTTTTCCTCTACTTGCTGCATCAAAAACTAAATCACAAGCCTCTGATAAAAAACGAGCAGTTCTGGTCAGATTTAAAATATGAATACCTTTACATTTTGCAGAGATATAAGGTGACATTCGAGGATTCCATTTTCGAGTACCGTGACCAAAATGAACTCCCGCCTCCATCATCTCTTCCAAATTGATGTTCCAATATCTTCTTGTCATTTCTCCACACACTTTCACTCTTTTTTAAATAAAGAGATGAGGTATCCTGAAATAAATAATTGTTCCAACGGAACCTTCTTTTTTAACGTGGATTGGCCATTGATACACAACCCAAACCTGAAATTCCTTTCTATTCGTTATTTTTTTTTTTTATTACATTACTAATTTACTAAATGCTAAATTAATTAAATAACAAAGATAAATAAAAAGAATTAATCTCTTCTGTTAAATCCCCAAAATCGTCGTTGTTTTGATCTATCACCTAAATTCTTAGAAAAAAAAGAATCCAACCATTCTCTGTGGTAAAACAAAATATCTCTTATTTTCTCCTCAAACCGATTCTTTTTTTTTTCAAGAGAATGCTATTGTTCTTATGTTGATTTGAACGGTGTAAGAATCCCTTGAATCCAGTACCAACGGGTATAATTCCCCCCAGAACAACGTTTTCTTTTAGTCCTTTCAACCAATCAATGCGGCCTCGGAGAGCAGCTTTTGCTAAAACTCGAGCCGTTTCTTGAAAACTTGCTTCGGATATAAAACTGTGAGTATTCAGAGAGGCTCTCGTTATTCCCAATAAGATAATTCGGTAACAGATCGCTTCTTCCAAAGCGCGTCCCGTCCGTTCTGCTCGAAACAATCCAATTAGTTCTCCAGGTAAAAAAACATTAGACATTCCATCCTCTGAAACCAAAACTTTGGATGTTATTTGCCGTACAATAATTTCGATATGCCTATCATGGATCTGCACCCCCTGGGATCGATAAACCTTTTGGATCTTATTAACTAAAGAGATACGACTTTGCGCTATAGTTAGCTCAGCCCCAATCAAGAATCCCCATGGAATTCCAAGAATTTTTTTTATACATTCGTTCCAACCATTAATCCGTTTTTCTAGATTTATTGATATTGAATCAACCGAACGAACCTCTAAGACTTGTTCCACTTTTGGGAGACCTTGCGTTATATCACCAGACCTCGATTTTTCATATATAAATGTAACTAAAGTATCCCCTTCATAAAAGATTTCCCCATAATCACCATGAACTGTTGCTCCTGGAGTAGCCAAACAAGGCTTAGCCGATCTTACTACTACAGAATCAAACTGAACAATTAGAACTTGACCCGATTTTAAGTACAGTCCATTTTTGGTTATACATACATTTTCACAAAGAAATTGTCCAAGACACATTTTTGTAAATGTCTCGTCACAAAAATTGTAATAAAGAAAATACCAATGCAATTTGAATGGATTCAAAACGATGTTACTACAAAAATCCGGATTATAAATTCTTCCATTTTCATCCATTAAATAATATTGATATTTAAGGACTTGAAAGGTTTGTTTTAAATTGTCAAATTGTAAATAATTATTTACCAAGATCTGATTATGAGTTATTAAATGGTACAATAAAAAAAAATTCGCAAACTGAAGAACTGTTCCTAAAGGACCGAATGAATTCTTAAATGAAATTGGGGGATCTTTTTTAATGGATTCTTTGTGATATTTTACACCGTTGAATGTGAATGGACCTATTCCAAAACAATTGGATGCTGACAAAATTATAAAAGACTGATATTCCTTATTTTTACCAAACAACGTACGAACAGTTCCTTGATTTTGGTTAAATGATTGTTGAAGTTTTATCTTGGAGTAAATGGAAAAAAACGGATTCATATTGGTATATTCTGAGCCATCATCAGAAAAAGGGGGGGGATCATTCCTTTTCCCGATATACGAAATGGCCGATTTGACTAAATCGATCCTTAGGAAATATCGAAGGATACCATTTGTCTTTACTTGAACAAAAGAAGCGCGGGCCTCTTCGATAAAAGAACTTTTTTTGTCTTGGTTCCAATTCAATACTAAACAAGTACGTAGTAATTGAATACTTGTGTCAGAAATTCTACGAGTGACTTTGCCATTTCCATAAAGGATATAATTGAAAACTCGAAGTTGCACATTATCCCTTTCTTGCAACAGATCTTGAGGAAAAAGTGTTGCTAAATTGATACCGTCCGTTATTTCATATGTGACTACGGGTCGAACCAAAAAAAAAAAAAAATTCTTAGTAAGGGTGATCCATTGGGCATATAGCCAATTTTTCACATTTTTGGATTCCTTGTAATTTGTCTTTCCTGGTGGTATCAAAATGCCGTTGTGTCGAGATATCTTATCTGTCTCCCCAAGAAAATAGATATCTCCAGAAAAAATTTTAAGTTCAATCTTTTTTTTTTTTCTCTCCACCCGAACCACCCCGCCGACCCGGCTTCTTGTATTTAAAGTAATTTGTGTATCTACTCCAATGATACTATTGTTCCGTACCATTATCGAAGAAGCTCCGGGGAAGATATGTACTTCCTCGGAAATGAAAAAAAAGCGATCTACTTTCATTTGGTATTTTGGTCGAAATTCTTTGACTCCTCGAGACTCAATAAAATCTTCTTTTTTAACGATAGAATGCATCTCTATAGTCTCATATTTAGTAATTCCCGAACTCTTTGTTCGGTATCGAGGATCATTCAAATAAGCAAAAAGACTATTTCTATGGAAAATACCATTTATAGGTATTTCAATCGAGATACCGTCGAAAAGGGACATTAATTCTTTTTCTTGTTCTTGACTCGATTGAAATTGAAATGGAATGATGAATCTATTTTTACGCCTCTTTGACAATAAATCGGAGTTTTTTGCAGGATATATGTGATTACAATAACCCATTCGATTAAGTTCTGAATAATTCGGAATCCTATGTTCTTTTTTATTCGATCTCGATTTTTTAATAGAAGAATCCACTAATGGATCAGTAGTTATTGAGAAGTTAGAAATATCGATTTGTTCCAAAGAAAGAAATTGAGTGGTCGTTTGATCTTGATCCTTGTGAAGTGAAAAGGAGACTACACTGGATTTGTATGGCCTTCCTGATAATATCCATAAACGACTTGCTTTTGGTAAGAGATGAACATTACCATATGTAAATTCGGGTGCATGATACACATCGGTACTCCAGTGCATTTCTCCTTCTGAATCAGAATAAAAATGTTTGCGCACTTTTTCCTTAAAATTGAGAGTCGATGCCCCCGCGCGAATTTCAGCAATCACTTGTTCGGATTCAACATATTGATCATTTTGAACTAAAATAAAACTTTTTGGCGGAATATTCACATTATGTAGAATATCTTCGCCCTCAATAGTGACATACAAATTTATATAACATCGAAAGGCAGGGTGTCCATGACGTGTACGTGTGGGATGAACCAACTCTTCATTAAATTTAATTTTCCCATTATAAGGGGCTCGTACATGTTCTGCGGTACCCCCTGTGAATACTCCACCCGTATGAAAAGTTCTTAATGTTAGTTGAGTACCAGGCTCCCCAATGGATTGACCTGCAATAATACCTACAGCTTCCCCCAATTCGACCAGGTCGCCGTGAGTAGGACTTCGGCCATAACATAATCGACAGATCCAAGACGTACTCCTACAAGTAAAGGGAGTTCGGATGGCTATTGGTTGGGTTCGAAAGGTTATGAATCGATTTAGAAGACCAACCCCGACATCTTGATTTCGTGTCGCAATGCACCGCGAACCCAGATATATATCGTCTGCTAATACGCGACCGATTAATATTTGGGTAAAAAATCTTTCCGGCATCCTACCGTTTTGAGGACTTACAGAAATACCCCGAATGGTGCCACAATCTGTTCGACGTACAACAATATGTTGAACGACTTCCACAAGCCTGCGCGTAAGATATCCCGCATCTGATGTTCGTACAGCTGTATCCACAACCCCTTTCCGGGCTCCGTAGCAAGAAATTATATATTCTGTTAAAGAAAGTCCTTCGCGTAAATTGCTTTGAATAGGTAAATCAATCATTTGTCCTTGTGGATCTGACATTAATCCTCTCATACCGACTAATTGGTGTACTTGAGACACATTTCCTCGAGCTCCCGAAAAAGACATTATATGGACTGGATTATAAGGGTCAGTCATCCTAAAATTAGCATTCATTTCTTGGCGCAAATAGTCACTTGTGGAATACCATATCTCAATGGATTGGCGTAATTTTTCTACTGCATGGACATTCCCATAATGATGGTGTTTTTCTAAAATAAAACTTTGCTGTTCAGCATCTTGAACTAGCCATCTTTTAGAAGGTATTGTTAAAAGATCATCAATTCCTAATGAAATGGATGTAGCAGTGGCTTGCTGGAAACCCAGCGTCTTTACTTGATCCAGGATGTGTGCTGTATATGCCATTCCAAAGTGATCTATTAATCGGCTAATAAGTCGTTTCATGGAAGTTCCATCTATCGATTTATTGTGAAAGACCAAATTGGCCCGTTCTGCCATAAGTACCTCCATATTCCCCTAAGTAGAATTAGACAATGAATGGGTTTGAGTTAGTGATTATAAAACTTCCTTTTCTGAATCGTAATTCACCGAAAAATTCATGAATTGTGATCCTAGTTGAACCCGAAAGACTCGAATTC